GTAATAGGGACAGTTATTCCATATATTTTGATATTGAAAATAAAAATTTTGAGATTGACAACAACCGTTCTTTTCTAAGTGAACTAAAAAGTTCTTTTTATAGTTATCAGACTTCTAGTTATATGAATAATGCACCCCAAAGTGACGATACTCGCCACGATCGTTACATGTATGATACTAATTCTCATTATAGTTTGAATAATCACATTAATAGTTGTATTGACAGTTATCTTGGTTCTCAAATTTGTATTGATAGTTATATTTTAAGCAACAGTAACAATTACAGTGACAGCTACATTTATAGTTACATTTGTGGCGAAAGCGTAAATAGTAGTAAAAGCGAGAGTTCCAGTATAAAAACTAGCACAGATGATAGTGATTTTAGTATAAGTTCTAATAATTTAAATGTAACTCAAAAATACAGGCATTTGTGGATTCAATGCGAAAATTGTTATGGATTAAATTATAAGAAATTTTTAAAATCAAAAATGAATATTTGTGAACAATGTGGATGTCATTTGAAAATGAGTAGTTTTGATAGAATCGAACTTTCGATTGATCCCGGTACTTGGGATCCTATGAACGAAGACATGGTCTCTCTGGATCCCATTGAATTTCATTCGGAGGAGGAACCTTATAAAGATCGTATTGATTCTTATCAAAAAAATACAGGATTAACTGAGGCTGTTCAAACAGGCACAGGTCAACTAAATGGTATTCCCGTAGCAATTGGTGTTATGGATTTTCAGTTTATGGGTGGTAGTATGGGATCTGTAGTGGGCGAAAAAATCACACGTTTGGCCGAGTATGCTACCAATCAATTTTTACCTCTTATTCTAGTGTGTGCTTCCGGAGGAGCACGCATGCAAGAAGGAAGCTTGAGCTTGATGCAAATGGCTAAAATATCTTCCGCTTTATATGATTATCAATTAAATAAAAAGTTATTTTATGTAGCAATCCTTACATCCCCTACCACAGGCGGGGTGACGGCTAGTTTTGGTATGTTGGGAGATATCATTATTGCCGAACCCAATGCTTATATTGCATTTGCAGGTAAAAGAGTAATTGAACAAACATTGAATAAGACAGTACCTGAGGATTCACAAGTGGCTGAATATTTATTCCATAAGGGCTTATTCGATCCAATCGTACCACGTAATCCTTTAAAGGGCGTTCTGAGTGAGTTATTTCGGCTACATGCTTTCTTTCCTTTGAATGAAAATTAGATTAGAGCCTTAGAGTCTTAATTTAATAAAACTTAATAAATTTTTTTATGTGTGGTGATCAAGTAGTTATTTAATTTATAGGAATCAAAGTCAAAATCCATTCTTCGGATTTTGACTTTGGTAACATAAGATTGAATTGTAGAAAGAACCATCCGGATCGTTTTTTTATCGATATTCCTGGTTACTAATACTAACTAGGAAATCTCTATTAAACAAAAGAGTGAATTCTTTCAAAATAAAAGAGTGAATTCTTTCGCTTTCTTCCGTGGAATTAGTTAACAAGGTCTTGCATCTTTCTATATCTCCCGAAAAGAATCCCCCACTAAGAATCCTTTTTGTTGGATCGTATTATAACGAATTCTTTGGGAGTTTTTAGGAAATACTTTAAAATTTTATTAAATTATGAAATTTATAAGACAAGAAAAGATAATAACTACTAATACGAATATAAAAAGGGTGGATTATCGTATATATATATTTCATGTAGAAACATGTAGAAAGATGAATTAGAAACATGTAGAAAGATGAATAGGTCCATTTATTTATATATTTATTGTATTTTATTAATTAATATATATTTCTTAAATTAATATATATTTCTTAAAACATATACTTATAGACTCCCTATACCTATTAAGTATATATATACTCACTTAGGTATACTTAGTATAATATAACAATTATATATGAATTATAAGATATCTTTATAACAATATAAGGATAAGGTTCAAATATAAAACAATAAATATAACAATAAATAACAGGTACAAATATTAAATCGAGGTACCCATTCTATGATAACTCTCAACAGTCTCCCCTCCATTTTTGTGCCTTTAGTGGGCTTAGTATTTCCGGCAATTGCAATGGCTTCTTTATCTCTTTATGTTCAAAAAAACAAGATTTTTTAGATACAACAAGGACAAATCTTATATATATATATATATATTTTTTTTTCAAGACTTACTTGGATCATAACACGGATATCTATTTAGTAAAATATGGTATAATATGCGGCTTCCTTCGGGCATAAGCTCTTATGTATGTGTAAACATGAGAAATGAATTATAACTATTTTCAAATAGATCGGGATCGGGGATAATTTCTGAAATGTAAAGTCAATATATCTATATGTATTAGGAAATCATATGAAAGGGATGTTATTATTTTAGTTTGGATCTAAGAAATTCGATGAATTATCCCTAAAGGTTCACATCATAATAGTGCTGGTTGATGAGAGTTACTTCGGAAACAAAAAAAAGTAAAAAAAAAAAAAATTCTTTTTGTTATTCTCCAATTCCAATAAAATGCAACTAGGTCTAGTTAGAGTATGAGTTGGCGATCAGAACGTATATGGGTAGAACTTATAGCGGGGTCTCGAAAAACAAGTAATTTCTGTTGGGCCTTTATTCTTTTTTTAGGTTCATTAGGGTTTTTATTGGTTGGAACGTCCAGTTATTTTGGTAGGAATTTTATATCTTTATTTCCTTCTCAGCAAATAATTTTTTTTCCACAAGGTATCGTGATGTCTTTCTATGGGATCGCAGGTCTTTTTATTAGCTCCTATTTGTGGTGCACAATTTCGTGGAATGTAGGTAGTGGTTATGATCGATTCGATATAAAAGAGGGCATAGTGTGTATTTTTCGTTGGGGATTTCCTGGAAAAAATCGTCGCATATTCCTCCGATTCCTTATGAAAGACATTCAGTCCATCAGAATAGAAATTAAAGAGGGTATTTATGCTCGTCGTGTCCTTTATATGGAAATAAAAGGACAAGGAGCCATTCCCTTGACTCGTACTGATGAGAATTTTACTCCACGAGAGATTGAGCAAAAAGCTGCTGAATTGGCCTATTTCTTGCGTGTACCAATTGAAGTATTTTGAAAAAAGGAACTGAAGAATGAATACTTTGCAAGAGATAAAAAACTCAAGAATCATCTTTTTTTCTATAGCATAACTTAACTGAAGTTTCTTCAGAACGCTTACTCGAGCCAAAGCAAACGTATATGAAACAATTCTAAAACTAAATTGTTTATGTCCACAATTTTTTTTATGCGTATGTAAATCCACTTAACTCAATTCAGTAACAAATCTAAATGATAGATTCATCATATATCAAAACAAAACATTTCATCATAAAGTAAAGAATTTTTTTTTTTATAAATATTTGATATTTTGATAGAACGGGAGTTCTTTCGTCTCGAAATCCGACTACTATTAATTTGAAGAGGGCTCTTTCTTATTCTATATTCTTTCTAAATTCAAGGACTAACCGCTGTACTGAATCACAAAAAAATCCGGAAATACATCGATGACTTGTAATAGAACTTATGCTTGATAGAAATATTAGTATCATATAGAGTCGACGAATGAGGTGCGTTCATTAAAAATTTTAAAATTCACAGACGAAAAAATGGCAAAAAAGAAAGTATTAATTTCCCTTCTATATCTTGCATCTATAGTATTTTTGCCTTGGTGGATCTCTCTCTCATTTAATAAAAGTCTGGAATCTTGGTTTGCTAATTGGTGGAATACTAGGCAATCCGAAATTTTTTTGAATGATATTCAAGAAAAGAGTATTCTAAAAGAATTCATAGACTTAGAGGAACTCTTACGTTTGGACGAAATGATAAAGGAATACCCGGAAACACATTTACAAAAGCCTCGCATCGAAATCTACAAAGAAACGATCCAATTGATCAAGATGCACAACGAGGATCGCATCCATACAATTTTACACTTCTCGACAAATATAATCTGTTTCGGTATTCTAAGTGGTTATTCTATTCTAGGTAATGAAGAACTTGTTATTCTTAACTCTTGGTTTCAAGAATTCCTATACAACTTAAGCGACACAATAAAAGCTTTTTCTATTCTTTTATTAACTGATTTATGTATAGGATTCCATTCGCCCCACGGTTGGGAATTAATGATTGGCTCTGTCTACAAAGATTTTGGATTTGCTCATAATGATCAAATTATATCCGGTCTTGTTTCTACTTTTCCAGTCATTTTAGATACAATTTTTAAATATTGGATCTTTCGTTATTTAAATCGTGTATCTCCTTCACTTGTAGTGATTTATCATTCAATGAATGACTGAAAAGTGATCGAACGATCCAATTATAATATTTGTTACTTTGTACATAAGCAAAACATTCAAAATTGTACTTACTACCCATCCAAGGGATTCCTCCAATATTCCAGTAAAATTATTTATATTTAATATTTAAGTAAATAGCAAAATTATAGATAGGGAACTATACTAGCGACCTACCTAATTTTATTGTAGAAATTTTCGGGATCAATGATTGGACCATGCAAACTAAAAATACCTTTTCTTGGATAAAGAAAGAGATTACTCGATCCATTTCCGTATCGCTCATGATATATATACTAACCCAGGCACCCCTTTCAAATGCATATCCCATTTTTGCACAGCAGGGTTATGAAAATCCACGAGAAGCGACTGGCCGTATTGTATGTGCCAATTGCCATTTAGCTAATAAACCCGTGGATATCGAGGTTCCACAAGCGGTACTTCCTGATACTGTATTTGAAGCAGTTGTTCGAATTCCTTATGATCTGCAACTGAAACAAGTTCTTGCTAATGGTAAAAAAGGAGCTTTGAATGTCGGGGCTGTTCTTATTTTACCCGAGGGGTTTGAATTAGCCCCTCCCGATCGTATTTCGCCCGAGATTAAAGAAAAGATAGGAAATCTTTCTTTTCAGAGCTATCGTCCCACTAAAAAAAATATTCTTGTGATAGGTCCGGT